TCTGGAGAATCAACATCGAATTTCAATTTGAAAGGGCTTTTTTTATTTCCAGAACAAGGAAGAATTGATTCAAAAGATCAAGTAAAATTTTTCAAATTTTTATTCGATGCAGTTATAACTGATCCCAACGATCAAACAATTAGAAAAAAATCTATTGTAATAAAAGAAATCAGTAAAAAAATCCCTCGATGGTCATACAAATTAATCGACGATTTAGAACAACAGGAGAGAGAAAATGAAGAAGACATGGCGGAGGATCATCAGATTCGTTCAAGAAAAGCCAAACGTGTAGTGATTTTTACTGATAATCAACAGAATACCGATACTTATACTAATACCAAAGAGACTAATAATCCTGATCAAGCAGACGAAGTGGCTTTAATACGTTATTCGCAACAATCGGATTTTCGTCGAGACATAATCAAAGGCTCCATGCGCGCTCAAAGACGTAAAACTACTATTTTGGAACTATTTCAAGCAAATATACATTCCCCCCTTTTTTTGGACAGAATAGACAAACCACCCTTTTTTTCTTTTGATATCTCCGGACTGATGAAACTCATTTTTATAAATTGGATGGGGAAAAACACAGAATTTCAAATTTCGGATTATGCGAAGGAAGAGACAAAAGAAAGGGATAAAAAAGAGGAGGACAAAAACGAAGAGGACAAAAGAGAGGAGAAAACACGGATAGAAATAGCGGAAGCCTGGGATAGCATTGTATTTGCTCAAGTAATAAGGGGTTCCGTATTAGTAACTCAATCAATTCTTAGAAGATATGTTATATTACCTTCATTGATAATATCTAAAAATATCGGTCGTATGTTATTATTTCAATTTCCCGAGTGGTCCGAAGATTTAAAGGGTTGGAATAGAGAAATGCATGTTAAATGCACCTATAATGGTGTTCAATTATCAGAAACAGAATTTCCGAAAAACTGGTTAACAGACGGTATTCAGATAAAAATCCTATTTCCTTTCTGTCTGAAACCTTGGCACAGATCTAAGCTACGATCTCCTCATAGAGATCCAATGAAAAAGCAAGGGCAAAAGGATGATTTTTGTTTTTTAACAGTTTGGGGAATGGAAGCTGAACTACCTTTTGGTTCTCCCCGAAAACGACCTTCCTTTTTTGAACCTATTTTTAAAGAACTCGGAAAAAAAATTAGAAAATGGAAAAAGAATTGTTTTCTAGTTCTAAGAGTTTTAAAAGAAAGAACAAATGTGTTTCTAACGATCGCAAACGAAACAAAAGAATGGGTTATCAAAAGCATTCTATTTATAAAAACAAGAATAAAAGAACTCTCAAAAAAAAATCCAATTCTATTATTTGGATTGAGAGAAGTAGATGAATCGAGTGAAACTAAAAAAGAAAAAGATTTGATAATCAGTAATAATAATCAGATGATTCATGAATCGTCTATTCAAATTCGATCTATGGATTGGACAAATTATTCACTGACAGAAAAAAAAATGAAAGATCTGACTGATAGAACAAGCACAATCAGAAATCAAATAGAAAAAATTACAAAAGAAAAGACAAAGGAATTTCTAACTCCAGAGAGAAATATTAGTCCTAACAAAAAAAGTAATAATGCTAAAAGATTAGAATCCCCCAAAAATATTTGGCAGATATTAAAAAGAAGAAATACTCGATTAATTCGTAAATGGCATTATTTTATACAATTTTTCATTGAAAAGATATACATAGATATCCTTCGATGTATCATTAATATTCCGAGGATCAATGCACAGCTTTTTCTTGAATCAACAAAAAAACTTATTGATAAATACATTTACAATAATGAAGCAAATCAAGAAAGAATTGATAAAACAAATAAAAATACAATTCGCTTTATAAAGTCACTTTCTAATATTCGAAATAGTAATAAGAATTTACAGATTTTTTGTGACTTATCCTCCTTGTCACAAGCATATGTGTTTTACAAATTATCACAAACCCAAGTTATTAACTTGTATAAGTTAAGATCTGTTCTTCAATATCACGGAACATCTCTTTTTCTTAAGAATGAAATAAAGGATTATTTTGGAACACAAGGAATATCTCATTCCGAATTAAGACATAAGAAACTTTTGAATTCTGGAATGAATCACTGGAAAAACTGGTTAAGGGGTCATTATCAATACGATTTATCTCAGATTAGATGGTCTAGATTAGTACCACAAAAATGGCGAAATAGAGTTAATCAACATTGTATGGCTCAAAATAAAGATTTAAACAAATGGGATTCATATGAAAAAGACCAATTCATTCATTACGAAAAAGAAAATGATTATGAAGTAGACTCATTACCAAATCAAAACGATAATTTTAAAAAACACTATAGATATGATCTTTTATCATATAAATCTATTAATTATCAAGATAAGAAGAACTTATCTATTTATGGATCGCCATTAAAAGTAAATAATAACCAAGAGATTTCTTATAATTACAACACACATAAACACAAATTATTTGATATGCTGGGCGATATCCTTATCCATAATTATCTAGGCGAAGCTGATATTATGGATATGGCGAAAAGCCCGGATAGAAAATATTTTGATTGTAGAATTCTCCATTTTTGTCTTAGAAAGAAGGTCGATATTGAGGCATGGATCAATATCGATACTGGTACCAACAGTAATAAAAACACTAAGACTAGTAATTATCAAATAATTGATAAAATTGATAAGAAAAGCCCTTTTTATCTCACAATTCATCAAGAAATCAAATCATCCAATCAAAAAAGATTTGATTGGATGGGAATGAATGAAGAAATACTAAGTCGTCCTATATCGAATTTGGAACTTTGGTTCTTCCCAGAATTTGTGCTACTTTATAATGCATATAAAATGAAACCATGGGTCATACCGATCAAATTACTTCTTTTAAATTTTACTGGAACTGAAAATGTTAGTGAAAATAAAAACATCAATATCAACAGAAAACAAAAACAAAAAAGGAATCCTTTTATATCATCGAATGAAAAAAAATCTCTTGAATTAGAGAATCGAAATCAAGAAGAAAAAGAACCCACAGTCCAAGGGGATCGTGGGTCAGTTCTCTCAAACCAAGAAAAAGGTGTTGAAGAAGATTATGCAGGATCAGACATAAAAAAACGTAAAAAGAAAAAGCAATACAAAAGCAATACGGAAGCAGAACTCGATTTCTTCCTAAAAAGATATTTGCTTTTTCAATTGAGATGGGATTCTTTTTTAAATAAAAAAATCATCAATAATATCAAGGTATATTGTCTCCTGCTTAGACTGATAAATCCAAGAGAAATTGCTATATCCTCTATTCAAAGGGGAGAAATGAGTCTGGATATAATGCTGATTCAGAAAGATTTAACTCTTACAGAATTGATGAAAAAGGGGATATTGATTATCGAACCAGTGCGTCTGTCTGTAAAAAATGATGGACAATTTATTATGTATCAAACCATAAGTATTTCATTGGTTCATAAGACTAAGTATCAAACTAATCAAAAATGCCAAGAAAAAAGATATGTTGATAAGAAGAATTTTGAGAAATCCATTGCAAGACATCAAAGGATAACTGGAAATAGCGACAAAAAGAATTATGATTTGCTTGTTCCTGAAAATATTTTATCGCCTAGAGGTCGTAGAGAATTGAGAATTCTAATTTGTTTCAATTCAAAGAATAGGAATGGTATAGACAGAAATCCAGTATTTTGCAATGTAAATAACGTAAAAAACTGTAGTCAATTTTTGGATGAGAGCAAAGATCTTGATAGAGATAAAAAGAAATTGATTAAATTGAAATTCTTCCTTTGGCCCAATTATCGATTAGAAGATTTAGCTTGTATGAATCGCTATTGGTTTGATACCAATAATGGCAGTCGTTTCAGTATGGTAAGGATACATATGTATCCATAATTCAAAATTATGGTGATGGGACATTTTTCCTATATATATCCTGTACCATATCTGGTATATGAAAGCAAACAGATGCACACATGCGTTGTCTTACATTCCATTCTGATACATGATACTAATTCAATGACGTATCAATTAGATCTATAAATGAATCAACAGAATTTTATTATTTTAGGTCTAAATTATTCTCTTAGGAGTTCATAACGAAATTTAGTATACCAGATTCAAATGGCTGGGATTATTATTACTGATCGGTAAAATTAATATCTTTAACAAAGAAAAGGGGGAGAAGATTTCATTTTATGGTAAAAAATCCATTCATCTCAGTTATTTCGCAAGAAGAAAACAGGGGATCTGTTGAATTTCAAGTATTCAGTTTCACCAATAAGATACGAAGACTGACTTCACATTTGGAATTCCATAGAAAAGACTATTTATCTCAGAGAGGTCTACGGAAAATTCTGGGAAAACGTCAACGGCTACTGGCTTATTTGTCAAAGAAAAATAGAGTACGTTATAAAGAATTAATTGTTCAGTTGGATATTCGAGAGCCAAAAACTCATTAATTTGAAGAGCTTTAATTATTTGATTTATTAGATCTTGAATTTTGATGAATTTCTTTTCGTTTTCAGCAATTGATGGAAGAATGAATCGAGGAAAAACCTATGAATGTACCAACTACAAGAAAAGACCTCATGATAGTAAATATGGGTCCTCACCATCCATCAATGCATGGTGTTCTTCGACTCATCATTACTCTAGATGGTGAAGATGTTATTGACTGTGAACCAATATTGGGTTATTTACACAGAGGAATGGAAAAAATTGCGGAAAATCGAACAATTATACAATATCTGCCTTATGTAACACGTTGGGATTATTTAGCTACTATGTTCACAGAAGCAATAACCGTAAATGCACCAGAACAGTTAGGAAATATTCAAGTACCTAAAAGAGCCAGCTATATCAGAGTAATTATGTTGGAGTTGAGTCGTATAGCTTCTCATTTGTTATGGCTTGGCCCTTTTATGGCAGATATTGGTGCACAGACCCCTTTCTTCTATATTTTCAGAGAAAGAGAATTAGTATATGAT